GGTCATAATAAGGTTTACAAGTCTTTTTCAGATGTAATTGAAGGCAAAGAAGGAAGATTTCGAGAAACTCTACTTGGCAAACGAGTGGATTATTCGGGGCGGTCCGTCATTGTTGTAGGTCCCTCACTTTCATTACATCGATGTGGATTGCCTCGCGAAATAGCAATAGAACTTTTCCAGACATTTGTAATTCGTGGTTTAATTAGACAACATTTTGCTTCGAACATAGGAGTTGCTAAAAGTAAAATTCGGGAAAAAGAGCCAATTGTATGGGAAATACTTCAGGAAGTTATGCAAGGGCACCCCGTATTGTTGAATAGGGCCCCCACTTTGCATAGATTAGGCATACAAGCCTTCCAACCTATTTTAGTAGAGGGACATGCTATTTGGTTACATCCATTAGTTTGTAAGGGATTCAACGCCGACTTTGATGGAGACCAAATGGCGGTTCATGTACCGTTATCTTTAGAGGCTCAAACAGAGGCTCGTTTACTTATGTTTTCTCATACAAATCTTTTATCTCCGGCTATTGGGAATCCCATTTCCATACCAACTCAAGATATGCTTATTGGACTCTATGTATTAACGAGTGGGAATCGCCTAGGTATTTGTGTAAATAGGTATAATCCTTGTAATCAGAGAAAAAGACAATATAAAAATAAAGGAATCCACCCTAATCACAAAAAATATACAAAAAACTTTTTTTGTAATTCTTATGATGCAATTGGGGCTTATCGGCGGAAACTACTCCATTTAGCGAGTCCTTTGTGGCTGCGGTGGCGACTAGATCAATGCGTTATTACTTCAAGAGAAGTTCCCGTCGAAGTTCAATATGAATCTTTGGGTACCTATCATGAGATTTATGGACACTTACTAATACTAAGAAGTATAAAAAAAGAAATTTTTTGTTTATATGTTCGAACAACTGTTGGTCATATTTCTCTTTATCGAGAAATTGAAGAAGCTATACAAGGGTTTTGTCGGGCCTCCTCGGTATCCAAGCTAAGAGGTTCCATTAAATCAGTGTGAATTCGAGTCCAGTTCCTCGGGTTACACTAGGACCCTATTTCCTGAATTTCTACACGAATGAAAATCGAGAAAAGGAAGTCATTGACTCAAACCTATTGTCAAACCCCACTCATCAGAATATGGAGGTACTTATGGCAGAACAGGCCGATCTGGTCTTTCACAATAAAGCGATAGATGGAACTGCCATTAAACGACTTATTAGTAGATTAATAGATCACTTCGGAATGGCATATACATCACATATCCTGGATCAAGTAAAGACTCTGGGGTTTCGGCAAGCCACTGAGACGTCCATTTCATTAACAATTGATGATCTTTTAACAATACCTTCTAAAGGGTGGCTAGTCCAAGATGCTGAACAACAAAGTTTTATTTTGGAAAAGCATCATAATTATGGAAATGTACACGCGGTAGAAAAATTACGACAATCTATTGAGATATGGTATGCTACAAGTGAATATTTGCGACAAGAAATGAATCCTAATTTTCGGATGACAGATCCTTTTAATCCAGTCCATATGATGTCCTTTTCGGGAGCGAGGGGAAATGCATCTCAAGTGCACCAATTAGTAGGTATGAGAGGATTAATGTCGGATCCACAAGGACAAATGATTGATTTACCTATTCAAAGCAATTTACGCGAAGGTCTGTCTTTAACAGAATATATCATTTCTTGTTACGGAGCCCGCAAAGGAGTTGTAGATACAGCTGTCCGAACATCAGATGCTGGATATCTTACACGTAGACTTGTTGAAGTAGTTCAACACATTGTTGTACGTAGAAGAGACTGTGGAACCATCCAAGGAATTTCTGTAAGTCCTCGAAATGGAATCATGTTGGAAAGAATTTTTATCCAAACATTGATTGGCCGTGTATTAGCAGACGATATATATATAGGCTCACGATGTCTTGCCATTCGAAATCAAGATATTGGTATTGGACTTGTCAATCGATTCATAACTTTTCAAACAGAGCCCATCTCGATCCGAACTCCCCTTACTTGTAAGAGTACGTCTTGGATCTGCCGATTATGCTATGGTCGGAGCCTTACTCATGGTGACCTTGTCGAATTGGGGGAAGCTGTAGGTATTATTGCGGGTCAATCTATTGGGGAACCCGGTACTCAACTAACATTAAGAACGTTTCATACCGGTGGAGTATTCACAGGGGGTACTGCAAAACACGTACGAGCCCCTTCTAATGGAAAAATAAAATTCCCTGAGGATTTGGTTTATCCCATACGTACACGGCACGGGCATCCCGCTTTTCTATCTTATCTAGACTTGTATGTAACTATTGAGAGTGAGGATATTATACATAACGTGACTATTCCACCAAAAAGTTTTATTTTAGTTCAAAATGACCAATATGTAGAATCAGAACAAGTGATTGCTGAGATTCGCGCAGCAACATACACTTTTAATTTTAAAGAGAGGGTTCGAAAACATATTTATTCTAACTCAGAGGGAGAAATGCACTGGAGTACTGATGTTTATCATGCGCCCCTTTTTACATATAGTAATGTGCATCTCTTACCAAAAACAAGTAATTTATGGATAGTATCCGGAGGCTCGTACAGATCCAGTGTAGTCCCTTTTTCAATCCATAAAGATCAAGATCAAATGAATGTTCATTTTATTTCTGCCAAAGGGAAATCCATTTCTAGCTTTTCAGTAAATAATGATCAAGGGAAAGCCAAATTCCGTATTTCGGTTCTTTCTGATAAAAAAAAAAGCAGTAGTCTCGATTATTCGGAATTTAATCTAAGCGTAGATAGGGGTCGTTGTAATCTTCGATTTCCTTTTAGTCTCCACAAAAATTATGATTTATTTTTATTATCAAAAAGGCGAAGAAATAGACTCATCATTCCATTCCAATGGATTCAAGAACGAGAAAAAGAACAACAGCCTCGTTCTAGTATTTCAATTGAAATACCGATAAATGGTATTTTTCGGAGAAATAGTATTCTTTCTTATTTTGATGATCTTCAATATAGAAGAAAGAGTTCGGGAATTACTAAATATGGGGCTATAGGCGTGCATTCAATCCTCAAAAAAGAGGATCTAATTGAGTATGCAGAAGTCAAAGAACTTAAGTCAAAATACCAAACTAAAGTAGATCGATTTTTTTTCATTCCCGAAGAGGTGCATATTATACCCGAATCTTGTTCCATAATGGTACGAAATAATAGTATTATTGGAGTAGATACACGAATCGCGTTAAATACAAGAAGCCAAGTCGGCGGATTGGTCCGCATGGAGAAAAAAATAAAAAAGATTGAACTTAAAATTTTTTCTGGGGATATACATTTTCCTGTAGAGGTGGATACGATATTCCGACACAGTGGCATCTTGGTACCGCCCGGAGGGGTAAAAAAAAAAATTAACGAATCAAAAAAATTGCAAAATTGGATCTATGTCCAATGGATCACACCTACGAAGAAAAAATATTTTGTTTTGGTTCGACCCGTAATCTTATATGAAATATCGGACGGTATAAATTTCGAAACACTTTTTCCCCTGGATTCATTGCAGGAAAAGGAGAATCTAAAACTTAAAGTTGTAAATTATATTCTTTATGGAAATGGCAAACCAATTTGGAGAATTTCCGGAACCAGTATTCAATTAGTTCGAACTTGTTTAGTCTTGAGCTGGGACCAAGGCAGCAAAAGTTCTTCGTTAGAAGAAGCTCACGCTTCCTTTCTTGAAGTAAGTACAACTGGTCTGATTCGAGATTTTCTAAGAATCCACTTAGTTAAACCACATATATCTTATATACGAAAAAGAAATAATCTATTAGGGCCCGAATTGATCTCGGATAATAGGTCAAATCGGATCAATCCATTTTATTCTATTTATTCCACGGAAAGGATTCAAGAATCACTTAGACAAAATCAAGGAACTATTCATACGTTCTGGAATAGAAGTAAGGAATCTAAATCTTTGATAATTTTGTCATCAGCTAATTGTTTTCAAATGTACCCATTCAACGATGTAAAACATTACAATGGGATAAAAGAATCAATTAAAAATTATGCTAGAATTCCAATTCGAAATTCTTTAGGACCTTTAGGAACAGCCTGTCAAATTATGAATTTTGATTACCTTTTAAAAACTTATAATAAGATCTCGGTAACTAAAAATTTCCAACTTGACAATTTAAAACAGACTTTTCAAGTACTTAAAAATTTTTTACTTAAATATTATTTAATGGATGAAATCGGGATAATTTTTAATTCCAATCCATGCAGTAATGTTCTTTTGAATCCATTCAAATTGAATTGGTACTTTATACATCATAATTATTGTGAAAAAAAATATACAATAAGTACCCTTGGACAGTTTTTTTGTGAAAATGTCTGTATAAACAAACACGACCCGCTCCTAAAATCGGGTCAAGTTATAATTGTTCAAATTGACTCTTTAGTAATAAGAACGGCGAAGTCTTATTTGGCCACTCCAGAAGCAACTGTTCATGGCCATTATGGGGAAATACTTTTCGAAGGAGATACATTAGTTACATTTATATATGAAAAGTCGAGATCTGGTGATATAACCCAGGGTCTTCCAAAAGTAGAACAAGTGTTAGAAGTGCGTTCGATTGATTCAATATCAATGAACCTAGAAAAGAGAGTTGAGGGTTGGAACGAGCGTATAACAAGAAGTCTTGGAATTCCTTGGATATTCTTGATTGGCGCTGAACTAACTATAGCACAAAGTCGTATCTCTTTGGTTAATAAAATCCAAAAGGTTTATCGATCCCAGGGTGTGCAGATCCATAATAGACATATAGAAATTATTGTACGTCAAATAACATCAAAGGTGTTGGTTTCTGAAGAAGGAATGTCTAATGTTTTTTTACCCGGAGAACTCATAGGATTTTTGCGCGCGGAACAAATGGGGCGAGCTTTGGAAGAAGCGATTTGTTACCGAGCTATATTATTGGGAATAACGAAAGCATCTCTCAATACTCAAAGTTTCATATCCGAAGCAAGTTTTCAAGAAACTGCTCGAGTTTTAGCAAAAGCCGCTATACGTGGTCGTATCGATTGGTTGAAAGGTCTGAAAGAGAATGTTGTTCTAGGGGGGATGATACCCGTTGGTACTGGATTCAAAGGATTTGTGCACCGTTCAAGGCAGCATAAAACCATTCCTTTTGAAACGAAAAGGAATAATTTATTTGAGCGGGAAATGAGAGATCTTTTGTTCCACCACAGAGAATTTTTTTCTTTTTGCATTTCAAAAAATGTACATGAGACATCTTTATTTTTAGGATTTAATGATTGCTAAGAGCAGAATCAGATTCATCCGGTTTGTGTTGCAGTTATTTAATTAGGTAATACTAATAATGAATCGAATAGAAAAAAGAAAAACCTGAATGGCTTGGATCATGTATCAACGGACAATCCCCGTTAGAAGAAAAGGTTCCATGGGAACAACTTTTTATTTTTAGGGTACTTCTTCTCTTTAAAGAAAAAAAGAGAAGTGTGGGGAGAAATGACAAGACGATATTGGAATATCCATTTGGAAGAAATGATGGAAGCGGGAATTCATTTTGGTCATGGTACTAGGAAATGGAATCCTAAGATGTCACCTTATATCTCTGCAAAGCGTAAAGGTATTCATATTATAAATATTACTAGAACGGCTCGATTTTTATCGGAAGCTTGTTATTTAGTCTTTGATGCAGCAAGTAGGGGAAAACAATTTTTAATTGTTGGGACCAAAAATAAAGCAGCGGATTCAGTAGCACGGGCTGCAATAAAGGCTCGCTGTCATTATGTTAATAAAAAATGGCTTGGTGGTATGTTAACAAATTGGTATACTACAGAAACTAGACTTCATAAGTTCAGGGACTTGAGAACAGAACAAAAGACGGGTACACTCTACCGTCTCCCAAAAAGAGATGCGGCTATGTTGAAGCGCCAACTATCTCACTTGCAAACATATCTGGGCGGCATTAAATATATGATAAGGTTACCCGATATTGTAATAATTATTGATCAGCAAGAAGAATATACCGCTCTTCGAGAATGCATTACTTTGGGAATTCCAACGATTTGTTTAATCGATACAAATTGCGACCCGGATCTAGCCGATATTTCAATTCCGGCGAATGATGACGCCATAGCTTCAATCCGATTAATTCTTAACAAATTAGTATTTTCTATTTGCGAAGGTCGTTCTAGCTATATACGGAATTCGTGATAATAAAATTCTATTTTGGTTAAATTATTTTTTAAACTCCATATATTTATTAAATTGGTTACGATTCCTGAATCGCACAAAAGAAATCAAAATAATTAAGTTTATTGTATAATTTGTTGATATTCAAAATATACAAAGCAGATGAATAAGTCGAAAAAGAGATGGTTGAAAAAAAATAATCCCTTTTTAAAGTTATATTTCTTTCAGAGGATACTATGAATGTTTTATTATGTTCCATCAACACACTAAAGAGGTTATATGCTGTATCCGGCGTGGAAGTAGGCCAACATTTCTATTGGCAAATAGGAGGTTTCCAAGTCCATGCCCAAGTACTTATTACTTCTTGGGTTGTAATTACTATCTTACTAGCTGGAGCCGTTATAGCTGTTCAGAATCCACAAACCATTCCTACTGATAGTCAAAATTTTTTTGAATATGTCCTTGAATTCATTCGAGACGTGAGTAAAACCCAGATTGGAGAAGAATATGGGCCATGGGTTCCATTTATTGGAACTCTGTTTCTATTTATTTTTGTTTCGAATTGGTCAGGTGCTCTTTTACCTTGGAAAATCATACAATTACCTCATGGTGAGTTAGCGGCACCCACAAATGATATCAATACTACCGTTGCTTTAGCTTTACTGACATCAGTGGCATATTTCTATGCGGGTCTTAGCAAAAAGGGATTAGATTATTTCGGTAAATACATTCAACCCACTCCAATTCTTTTACCCATTAACATCTTAGAAGATTTCACAAAACCCTTATCCCTTAGTTTTCGACTTTTCGGAAATATATTAGCCGATGAATTAGTAGTTGTTGTTCTTGTTTCTTTAGTACCATTAGTGGTTCCTATACCTGTCATGTTTCTTGGATTATTTACCAGTGGTATTCAAGCTCTTATTTTTGCAACTTTAGCTGCGGCTTATATAGGAGAATCCATGGAAGGCCACCACTAATTTTTGACAGAGTCCTTTTTTTAGCTTAACCTGACGCAATGTAGACGCTTAGCAAATTAAGGTAAACTTAGACTTAGAGAACATAAATATAGAAATGAGGTTAAGGTATATACAATCTAGAATAAGTAATAGTAAAACAGATATTACGATATTAAAATTAAGTAATTGTAGAATAAATAAAAGAGATCTAAAAGATCTTTTTCCTAATTGAATAGTTTGTTTACGTTATGGGGGAAGGACATGTATATGTGATACTAGCTATTAACTAAGCGGATATGAACTAAAGATATATCTAATTTGCCCTACTACATAGGTGTTAAATAGGTATTTGAATGAAAGTCCTTCTTTTTCATCGTCGTCTGCAATTTTCATTTTTAATTTAATATTGAATTGGATGAGTTTAAATCACGAAAAAGAACAAAGAATTCAAAGAACGATTCGGAAAAAATAAAGAAATATAAAAACAAAGTTTGGACAAATTTGATAAGAACTAAAAAAACGGATATAGAGGTATTTTTAATAATCCACAAATATTAGTATTTAACTTATGGTTTCTTAGTTATTTTGACTGGATAAATTTGATCCATCGGATGACTAAGTCAAAATTCATTGTTTGATTGTATCATTAACTATTTTTTTTTTTATTTTTTTGGTGAGAGGAATTTCTCATGAATCCACTGATTTCTGCCGCTTCCGTTATTGCTGCTGGATTGGCCGTTGGACTTGCTTCTATTGGACCTGGAGTTGGTCAAGGTACTGCTGCGGGACAGGCTGTAGAAGGGATCGCGCGACAACCCGAAGCAGAGGGAAAAATACGAGGTACTTTATTGCTTAGTCTCGCTTTTATGGAAGCTTTAACAATTTATGGACTTGTTGTGGCATTAGCACTTTTATTTGCGAATCCCTTTGTTTAATCTTACAATATAGTTTTAGTTTTTTATTTCTTTGGGTTTGCTGTTGCTTGTTTAAAATTTTATTCAAATTTCATTTCTTACGCTCATGTACATGTAAAGGACTGATTGGGGGAGGAGGAATTGGTACACCAATTAGCTTTATTCTGGGATTCCAAGGGAACTCTTTTTTAAGAAGTATTGCAATAAACGAGATATTACGAAACTCACATAAGACTCAATATCTAATTCTAATAAGTTTCATTCTTATTTTAAATTGAAACAAAATACTTTTTTTAAATCCTTTTTATTTTTAACGCTATTTTAGGAGTATTTATAAAAATAAATAATAGGAAAAACGCTACTATAAAAAATATAGACAATTTGTTTTATCTATAAGAATACGCAAGAGGAGATCATATGAAAAATGTAACCGATTCTTTCCTTTCCTTAGCTTATTGGGCACCCGCCGGAAGTTTCGAGTTTAATACCGATATTTTTGCAACAAATCCAATAAATCTAAGTGTAGTACTAGGTGTATTAATTTTTTTTGGAAAGGGAGTGTGTGTGAGTTGTTTATTTCAAGAATAGGCTGGATCCGACCAACTGCACTTTATTTTTTGGTATAACTAGGAAAGAAAAGGTGCATGATTTCGCGAATTACTTCTGAATAAATTAAGAAATCATATTTTAGAACCATAACATTTCGTGAGTCATTGGTAAATATACTTTGATTCTCTATTAACCAATAATGTGCGACCATTAACAGGGTTAAAGCTAAACCGTTTGAAGTCCAGATATAAGCACGGTACTCTTTCTACTATATAGCTTAATACAGAAATGGTTTCAAAACAAAGGGTAGGAATTTATTTTTCGATATAGAACACTCATGTCGATAAAAAACGGATTCGAGCCTTTTATTTGGTTCGAAAAATACCTCAGTGTATTTCAACTTTCCACTTTTTTATTTTACGCTAAATTGATGACCTATGCATAAAGTAAAAGTAATTCTTTGGATTTTAATAAAAAAAACAACTTTGCTGACAATTATTTGGTTGGTCAGAAGAGTCCTCCGAATATTATTTTTTTCGATTAGTGATCCGTTTTTCAATTTTAATAGAAATAGAGAAGACAGGCTCATTACATTAAAAAAAGAGATAGGAATTCTCATAAGTAATTGGGTGTGAGAGCCAAATGAATTGAAAGATTCATGTTTGGTTCGGGAAGGGATTGTGGAAGTTTTGAACTGAATGGAAATAGAGTCTACTTTCATTAAACGATTTATTAGATAATCGAAAACAAAGAATCTTGAAAACTATTCAAAATTCAGAAGAACTACGTGAGAGGTCCCTCGAACAGCTGGAAAAAGCCCGATCCCATTTACGAAAAGTAGAAATGGAAGCGGATCAATTTCGAGTGAATGGATATTCTGAGATAGAACGAGAAAAATGTAATTTGATTAATTCAACCTCAAAGACTTTGGAACAATTAGAAAATTATAAGAATGACGCCATTCATTTTGAACAGCAAAGAACGATTAACCAAGTTCAACAACAAGTTTTCCAACAAGCCTTACAAGGAGCTCTAGGAACTCTGAATAGTTGTTTGAACAACGAGTTACATTTACGCACCATCAGTACTAATATTGGTATGTTTGTAACAATAAAAGAAACAACGGATTAGTCTTTCTACTGCAGGCATTATTATTATTTTTTTCTTTCAAACAATAAGAAAAAATAATTAAGAAATATTTATGGTAACCGTTCGAGCCGATGAAATTAGTAATATTATCCGTGAACGTATTGAACAATATAATAGAGAAGTAAAGATTTTAAATACAGGTACTGTACTTCAAGTGGGCGATGGCATTGCTCGTATTTATGGTCTTGATGAAGTCATGGCCGGTGAATTAGTA